CATGTCGAAGTGATGGCAACCAAAGAATAGCTTTTACGTATCCATCCAGTTTGTCAACTTTTTTGGAAATGATACAAAGAAAAATGACTTTGTACACAAATACAATGGAAAATCACTATTGATACAATTGATACAAAAGATAAATAAGATAAAGAAATATTGATACAAAAGATAAATAGAAGAAAAGATAATAAGAGATACGCCCTCCTCCTACATATTTTATGCCCTCTCCTACAAAGAAACTCGTAATACCAACGCCATTCGTAATTCCATCAATTACTCGTCTATCAAAAAAATGAGTTAATTCAGCTAATCCTCTTAGACCCTTAGTAAAAGATGTTGCATAAAAAGCATCTATGTAACCACGATTATATGACCAACTATATATTATATTTATTAGTTTGTCTCCCCAAATGCGCGTCTGACCCTTTTTTAAAAATGCATTTTTAAAATTCAAATTTTGTAAAGATGAATAAAGTGGCTTATATAAAAGGGACGCTATAAGTATTCCAAAACATGCTATACTGACTGAAAAAGTAGCATTTGCCAAAAATTCATACCAATCCACCGAATCAGTCAAATTTTTATGTAAAAGATTTATAGACGGAGTTAACCATTTTGATAATATATCCAAACCCATTCCTTCTTGATTCAAAGGAAGTGCCAGGGATCCCACGAACAAGGTAAATAGAACCAATACAAGCAAAGAGAATAACATAGTATTATCTGATTCATGGGGATAGAAAAAACTTTTTTTTTTACAAGTTTTTAAATGAATAATAAAAGGTTGTTTGATGGTTTTTACCATATTATCAATTTGGTTTTGGGATGCCGTCTTAGAAAAAAAAGAAGCCTTCTCATTATTACTCATTATTAATAAACTTATATATATATATTTTTTTTTTAAGCCTTCTTTTCCCCATAGAGATACTGAATAAAACGGACTAATTCCCATTTTTTTTCCACTGTAATTTTGAAAATGAGTATTTAAATGCCCTTCAAAAGTAAGTAAATAAATTCGAAACATATAAAATGCAGTTAACCCGGCTGTGGAACAAGCTATTATTCCGAAAAGTGGTGAATACAACCAAGTATCATTAAGAATTTCATCTTTGGACCAAAAACAAGCAAGTGGTGGAATACCACAAAGAGAAAGTGTACCTAATAAAAAAGCTGTTTTTGTAATTGGGACATGTTTTGTTAAACCGCCCATAAGAACCATATTCTGACTTTTATCTGGCGAATATCCAACAATAGCTTCCATTGAATGAATAATTGATCCAGATCCTAAAAACAATAATGCTTTAGAGTAAGCATGGGTAATCAAATGAAATAAAGCAGCTCGATATGACCCCATACCTAAAGCTAACATCATATAACCCAATTGAGACATTGTAGAATAGGCTAAACTTCTCTTAATATCTGTTTGAGCAAGAGCCAAAGTAGCTCCTAATAGTACTGTTATTATACTTATTAAAGATATTAAATTCATTATGTAGGGTATTCCTATAAAAAGAGGAAGAAGACGAGCGACAAGAAAAATGCCCGCTGCTACCATCGTAGCAGCATGAATCAGAGCCGAAATAGGGGTAGGCCCTTCCATGGCATCAGGTAACCATACATGAAGGGGGAATTGTGCCGATTTAGCAATTGCACCGGAAAATACTAGAAAAACGCATAAATTATAAACTAAAAAAGTAAACGCATTATCATTATTATAACTTAAGTTATTGAATATTTCAAACAAATCCTGAAATTCAAAACTACCTGTTATCCAATAAAGACCTAAGATTCCTAAAAATAAACCAAAATCTCCTATACGATTAGTTACAAAAGCTTTTTGACAAGCATTTGCAGCAATAGGTCGTGTGAACCAAAAACCTATTAATAGATATGAGCACATTCCAACTAATTCCCAAAAAATATAAATTTGTATAAAATTTGAACTCGTAACTAATCCCAGCATGGAAGTATTGAAAAAACTCATATAAGCAAAAAATCTTAAATATCCTTGATCATGAGACATATAATTATCACTATAAATCAAAACCAGAATTCCAACAGTAGTAATTAATATTAACATAATAGAAGTAAGTGGGTCAATCAAGTGGCCGAACTCTAAAGAAAAATCATTATTAATAGTCCAAGACCCTACATATTGATATATGAAATTGCTATTTATTTGCTGAATAGCCAGATCCGCAGAACAAATCATAACTATACTTAATAATAAAACACTAGGAAAAGCCCACATGCGACGAAGATTTTTTGTTGCCGTCGGAAAAAAGAGAAGCCCGACTCCGATTAAGACAGGAACTGGAAGTGGAACGAAAGGTATGATCCATGCATATGGATATGTATGTTCCATAAAAAAAACCTTTTTCATTTTTAATTAATTCTTTCCGATTCACCGGATCTTCTCTCTTTCGAAAAAAAAAGTAAATATATATATAGATTAGAGATGCAAGACCAAAATTTAATCTTCTTAAGTAGTCTGATTCTTTACCAAATCGTTCAAATCAACAAATCAAGAAGTTACAACTGGTTAAATGATATCACGCAAAGTGAATAGTTATTTATTAAGTAATATATTTATATATTTAAAGCTAGTTCGGGAGATCCAGAAAAATTTTTAACTTTAACCAATTTTTTTTCTTATAGTACGTTGGATACTATAGCTCTAGAGCTTTTACTATGAGGATATAAAAAATCCATTAGTTATAGTATGAATTCGTTTTTTTGTCCGGAAAGTTATAGTTTTTTAATTATATGTAATAAAAATGTAAAAAAAATTAATGACATATAATCTTTTTCGCCTTTTTTATAGCAAAGTAGTATTATCTAAATAAAGAACTAGATGGATAATCAATAGTAAATAAAGATTCGTTTTTATTGAATATTTAATATTATATTAATACTAGATAGATGTCTTTCACATCCAACTATAACAATGAGTAATATCTTGATTTTTGAATGGCAGTTCCAAAAAAACGTACTTCTATGTCAAAAAAGCGGATTCGTAAAAATTCTTGGAAAAAGAAGGGATATTGGGCAGCGTTAAAAGCTTTTTCATTATCGAAATCTCTTTCGACCGGGAATTCAAAAAGTTTTTTTGTGCCGACAAATAACTAATCAAACATTGGAATAATCGGAATAAGAACTGAATCGAAACTGAATGACTTTTTTGTTCTATCCCTAGATCCTAGATAGTTCTTCCTTCTATCTAGGGATAGAACAAAAAGTCTTATTCCCACAGAGGATAAACTATGCGGAAGCTTATTATTTGATTACGTTAAATATAACTGACATTCTAAAACCAGATAAATAGTGAACACGTATTTAAATGACGTTGTATTCCTAAATTTTAATCGTTCCTAAATATGAATTGACTACTGCAATCTCGACGATTGAGTATGAATAGGTTATTATAATTTTGAGCAAGCCGCTATGGTGAAATCGGTAGACACGCTGCTCTTAGGAAGCAGTGCTAGAGCATCTCGGTTCGAGTCCGAGTGGCGGCATGGCATCTATCTTCTAAAACTTCTATAAAGAGATAGACTAAGTCAGTCCTATGTAAGTAATTCCAGAAATTAAACTCCCTGCATTCCGTAATTATAATTAAGGTATTCCCCCCTTAAAAAAATATATATATAATATGATTTTTTCTACTTTCGAACATATATTAACTCATATATCCTTTTCTATTATTTCAATTTTAATTACACTATATTTTATAACCTTATTAGTGGATGGAGGACTAGATGATTCATCCGAAAAGGGCATGATAGCGAGCTTTTTCTGTATAACCGGATTATTAATCACGCGGTGGATTTATTCGCGACATTTTCCATTAAGTGATTTATATGAATCATTAATTTTTCTTTCGTGGAGTTTATCCAGTATTAATATGCTTCCGTATTTTAAAAAACATCAAAATAATTTAAGCGCAATAACCGCGCCAAGTGCTATTTTTACCCAAGGCTTTGCTACTTCGGGTCTTTTAACTGAAATGCATCAATCCGCAATATTAGTACCTGCTTTACAATCCCAATGGTTGATGATGCATGTAAGCATGATGGTATTGGGCTATGCAGCTCTTTTATGTGGATCATTATTATCAATAGCTCTTTTAGTCATTACATTTCGAAAAGACATAAGGATTCTTGATAAAAGCAACCATTTATTAAAATTAAATGAGTTAGTTTACTTTAATGAGACCAAATACACAAATAAAATAAACAATATTGTAAAAAATACTTCGTTTCTTTCTGATAGGAATTATTACAAGTATCGATTGATTCAACAATTGGATGATTGGAGTTATCGTGTTATTAGTCTAGGTTTTATCTTTTTAACCATAGGTATTCTTTCGGGAGCAGTATGGGCTAATGAGGCATGGGGATCATATTGGAATTGGGACCCAAAAGAAACTTGGGCATTTATTACGTGGACTATATTTGCAATTTATTTACATACGCGAACAAAGAAAAATTTACAAGGTGAAAATTCGGCAATTGTGGCTTCTATGGGGTTTCTAATAATTTGGATATGCTATTTTGGGGTTAATCTATTAGGAATAGGGTTACATAGTTATGGTTCATTTAACCTCTAATTGAATTGCAGAAAGGGCGTGACTAATACAGTTAGGTGTAGGACTATCTATATATAAGAAAACTTCGTGTAAGCTGACGAGAACCCTTTGAATCCAGAGTGTAGTGATTCAAAGGGTTCGGAATAATTCGGGTTACAATTCATTTTTTATTATCTTAAGTAAACTATTTATAAAAAAAATTAGATAGAATAGTTTCGACCTTGTCAACTGATAATGAAAGAACAAAATCTGGGTAAATACCAATTCCTATTACTGGTAAAAAGATAGAAAGAGAAACAAATAATTCGCGCGGCCCCGAATCAAAAAAATGAGAATTTGGAGCATTAAATAGCTTATATCCATAGAACATCTGGCGTAACATAGATAATGAATAAATAGGAGTTAATAT